TCCGAAGAAGAAGAGCAAAGCAAACGAAGCATGCCCAAAGGTAAACCAACCCCTTGGACTGCTACGAAAAACACCATCGGATTTCAAAGTAGCACGGTCTAATTCAAAAATTTCACCCAATTGAGCACGTCTAGCATATTTTTTCACAGTAGCGGGATCGCTATAACTGACTCCGTTCAGTTCGCCGCCATAGAACTCAACAGTTACACCTACTTGTTCGACACTATATTTTGATTCTGCCCTTCTAAAAGGAACATCAGCTCTAACAATTCCGTCCCCGTCGACCAAAACAACCGGAAATGTTTCAAAAAATGTCGGCATACGACGTACAAAAAGTTCACGCCCCTCTTTATCTCTAAAGATAGGATGTCCTAACCACCCAACGGCTATTCCATCCCCGTTGTCCATGGAGCCTGCTCTGAATAATCCACCTTTTGCCGGATTATTGCCGATGTAATCATAAAAAGCTAGTTTTTCAGGAATTTTAGACCAAGCTTCGGATAAACTTTGATTTTCGGCTAAGCCAGCACCAATTCTTCGATATATTTCTTGTTGGAAGTAGCCTTGATCCCATTGATAGCGCGTGGGACCAAACAATTCAATCGGGGTAGTTGCTGAACCATACCACATAGTTCCAGCAACTACAAAAGCTGCAAAAAAGACAGCGGCAATACTACTGGAAAGTACGGTTTCAATATTTCCCATACGTAATCCTTTGTATAGACGTTGGGGTGGACGAACACTAAGATGGAATAGACCTGCCAATATGCCTAAGGTCCCTGCTGCAATATGATGAGAAGCTATTCCTCCCGGAACAAAAGGATCAAAACCCTCCACACCCCACGCTGGATTTACGGCTTGTACCCTTCCGGTTAGTCCATAAGGATCGGACACCCATATTCCAGGACCATACAATCCTGTTACATGAAATGCACCAAAACCAAAGCAAGCCACCCCTGAGAGAAATAAATGAATTCCAAAGATCTTAGGCAAATCCAAAGAGGGTTTTCCTGTACGTTCATCAGTAAATATTTCTAGATCCCAATACACCCAATGCCAGATAGCTGCCAAAAAACACAAGCCAGAAAACACAATATGTGCCCCGGCCACACCTTCGTAACTCCAAATACCCGGATTCGTTACAGTCCCCCCTGTAATACTCCAACCGCCCCATGAATTCGTTATTCCTAAACGAGTCATGAAGGGTATAACGAACATACCCTGTCTCCACATTGGATCAAGAACAGGATCAGAGGGATCAAAAACGGCTAATTCGTATAGAGCCATCGAACCGGCCCAACCAGCAACCAGAGCTGTATGCATTATATGGACAGAAATCAAACGACCGGGATCATTCAATACGACGGTATGAACACGATACCAAGGCAAACCCATGGAAATACCCCTTTATCAACGAAAAATAGACACAATGTAACTTTATTGCATTGGAGAAAACTATGCTATGGACCCCTTTTTTAGGGGATTCTCTTGGGGAAAGGATTCATATTTGTTTGATGCTTTTCGTAATAATTACTTTTAGTAATAACGAAACTATTTTGTTCGTAGGAACAAAAAGAAGCAGATCTATTCTACACCCGATAAGTACCAATACGCAATGGTAAGGGGGTTGGTACCATTTTATATGAGTGAATGTATATATATTTGTTCATCATTCAAAGGACTTATTTGTAAGAATTTTCCTTTATTCATTTTTTCTTCTTTTTTTATGAACTTAGTCAATCTAGGGATAAAATAGGATAATAAAATAGGATATAAAATCAATAGTATTATATTAGGCCACTAAACCCACTGTTACGCTTTCACATCAAAGTGAGATATAGTACTTAATTTTTCTTTTATTTAATGCCTATTGGTGTTCCAAGAGTACCTTTTCGAAGTCCTGGAGAGGAAGATGCATTGTGGATTGACGTATAGTGCGACTTGTCAGATATATTGGGCATATGGTATTTCCCCGTTCTCTTCCCCGATCGAGATATCCCCTCTTTCGCCCAAGAAAGATTGATTCAATTATCAAAAATTTGGAGCGTGAAGTGCAATTAGATCCATTTTTTAGGGAGGGTATACGGATTAATATTATCAATTAGAATAATTTATGGTTGGCTTGGTTAGACCAATCAAATGAAGTATCCAGGCTCCGTTTAGAAAGAAAACCAATTGGTAATAAATATATTTAGGATTACGACTTAATATCATATTTTAATTATTTCTATTTATTTATATATTTCTAAATAGAAATACTAAATAGAAGTGATCTCAAACTATTAATCAATCGAGTAATATGATGAATGCGTTGAATATTTGTTGGAAGACGTGAAATAAATTGAAAAAAAAAAGGGAAGTCGTAGAAAAAGGACGTGGTATTGGGGCATTTGTCCTATATGTGCAAATCCAAATCGGGCGGATCTTTACTCGGAGTAGAGCATAAACCTAAAAAAATTGAAGAAGCCCAGTCAGCAACAAGAAAATTACATCGCGATTTAGATTGTATCTCGATGAAACAATACATCAATGAGAAGTTAGTCAGATAAGTTTAGTCATTTTTTTTTAGATAAACAAAACAGGCCAAAACTCATCTTTCTTGAAAAATGAAAGAAAAGTCCCTTTTTATAAGTTAAAAAAACCTGTTATGAAAAAAAAGCTAGAATCTACACATTGATTCCTTTTTTTCATGATTTTTGTTGAACCGTATGCATCAAAAGGTGCATGTACGGTTTCTAAGGGATACTGTTTTATCCCAATCAACCGACTTTATCGAGAAAGATTACTTTTTTTAGGCCAGGGGGTTGATAGCGAGATCTCGAATCAACTTATTGGTCTTATGGTATATCTCAGCATAGAGGATGATACCAAAGATCTGTATTTGTTTATAAACTCTCCTGGCGGATGGGTAATACCCGGAGTAGCTATTTATGATACTATGCAATTTGTGCGACCAGATATACAGACAGTATGCATGGGATTAGCCGCTTCGATGGGATCTTTTATTCTTGTCGGAGGGGAAATTACCAAACGTCTAGCATTCCCTCACGCTCGGCGCCAATGAGTTTTTTATTTGATTTGAGAGAAAAAAGAAAACTATGCCTTCACACTATATGAAATATGAATATTAAGTAATAATAGCATGGCACTTCGAATTCGATATGAGAAATTTTTTTAAAACCCTTAGATTATGTATCGAAAGAGTAGTATGAGATAAAAGGTATTTTCGATTTTAGCCAATCTATCGGGAGGCCTATTTCAGCGTCACAAACTTTTTTATTTTCACACCAGGGGCTCTTAATCTTAACAATATTTATGTTATGAAAGAATATGAAAGAAAATAAATCTTTTTTTATTTTAAAATAAAAAAAAAAAAAAGAAACTTTGGGATTGCTAAATAACAGACAAAATAAATATAAATATATAAAGCAACGGAACCATCATAGTATTTTTATAGTATTTTTGAACTACTACAAAAGGAAGGGTGGTTATTGGATCATTTACCAACCTGAGTCTGATAGACCCTATAATTTATTTTATATTTCTTCGATGTAAGTAAGGTAAAAAAAGTGAATTCCATTATAGAGCCGTATGCAATGCGCAAAAGATGCCTGTACGGTTGTTCAATTATATCTTTTTTTTATTATTCTTTATCTCCTCACCTTTCACTTTCATCATGCGAGATAGAAGAAACATTTTTATGTTATATCATTATATCATCAGGGTAATGATCCATCAACCTGCCAGTTCTTTTTATGAGGCACAGACGGGAGAATTTATCCTGGAAGCGGAAGAACTGCTGAAGCTACGCGAAACCATCACAAGGGTTTATGCACAAAGGACAGGCAAACCCTTATGGGTTGTATCCGAAGACATGGAAAGAGATGTTTTTATGTCAGCAACAGAAGCCCAAGCTCATGGAATTGTTGATCTTGTAGCGACTGAATAACAAAGAAAAAGAACAAGGATTTCACACGAATTCGTGATTTGGGATTTTTTTTTTCTTACCGGATTTAATATTCTATTTATTAATCGAATTTCTTAATATAGAAATTCAAAATATAGAAAAAAAGAATTCCTAAGCATCCGGTTAAGGTCGATCTAAACCAGCCCATTATATATATGATTCAACATGCCAACTATTAAACAACTTATTAGAAACACAAGACAGCCAATCAGAAATGTCACGAAATCCCCCGCTCTTGGAGGATGTCCTCAGCGACGAGGAACATGTACTAGGGTGTATGTGCGACTCGTTCAGACCATGGACTAGGACAAAAGAAAGAAAACAATTGATCCAGTATCACCGATCCGTACCTGTGAGTAGGATAGAATGGACGAACTCCATTGAATATTCAATATCTTAAAAAAAAAAGATCTATCCTTCGATTGGGGTATCAAATGTATGGTTCCCGTTGGTGCAAATCCAATCACCTCAATTTCAAATTTAAGATGAGAAAGAATTCCCCATTGATATCAAATGGTATTCATTAAGCAGGGGAAATCTTATTTTAAAAAGTAGAAAATTTAGGCCTTATTCTTGCAAGAACGGACTAACAGGGTCAGCTACTCAGCTAATCTTCATAATTAAATACCGTTACTGTATAAGTAGATCTCGTTGTGAAAGACCTAGTACTAGATAATTATGGGTAGAGCCAAAGAGTGTGAACTGTACAAGTTAACAATAACATTGATTAAATGAGGGAAGGGCTCCGGTGTATAGAGAGGACCTCGCCGTTTAAGAAGTAACCATAGAAACGATGGAACCCACTATAATCCATTTATATTTATTACTTTTTTATTTACTATGTGTTTTACCTAGTATCAATACAATTTTTATTTTCGAGGGGAAATGCCTAGAAAAAAATCGTGGTCGGGAAGGTTAGAGTAGCAAAAGCCATTGGAATTTTTATTTTATACATTGGAAGAATCCGTTTTGTTATTAATAGACTAGGACACGGGAAGGGAATAACTGAAAGAAAGGAAATCAATTAGTTATTCATCAAAGTTTCATTTATTCAATGACCAGAATTAAACGAGGGTATATAGCTCGAAGACGTAGAACAAAAATCCGTTTATTTGCATCAACTTTTCGAGGGGCTCATTCAAGACTTACGCGGACTATTACTCAACAGAAAATAAGAGCTTTGGTTTCGGCTCATCGGGATAGGGGTAGACAAAAGAGAGATTTTCGTCGTTTGTGGATCACTCGTATAAATGCAGTAATTCGAGACAATAAAGTATACTTTAGTTATAGTAAATTAATACACAATCTGTACAAGAAACAGTTGCTTCTTAATCGTAAAATACTTGCACAAATAGCTATATTAAATAGGAGTTGTCTTTATATGATTTCCAATGAGATCATAAAATAAAGAGAGTGGAAGGAATCCGTTGGAATGGTTTAAATGGAGTTCCCTGGAAAATGAACTCTGGGAAGGTAGAGTAGAAATTAGTATAATAAAATATGAAAAAGTCGTCAAAATGAAAATGAAGAAACACGTTCAATAAAAAATATTTCTTCTTCTTCCCCAATTTTTTTTTTTTCGAACGACAATCAAATCTGGATTTCCTATTTTTAGAAAAAAAAAGCGTCAATCCCGCATTTGAGTTTGGATTGGAATTTATTTTTGATTCAATTCAAGAGTCAGCCTATTTTTTTCTGGTTCTAAGACCAGTAGTTCTAGCGGTTGACTCGCTTCTTTCAAATTGTTTCTCATTATTAAGAAAAGGTAACAGAGATAAAATACGAGCTTGTTTTATAGCAATAGTAATTAATCGTTGTTGTTTTAAGGTCAATCGATTCACCCGTCTAGATAATATTTTTCCTTGTTCGCTAATAAATCGACTAATTAAACTCATGTTTCTATAATCAATTCGATCCCCCGATTGGATCGGAGGCAAACGCCTACGAAAAGATCGCTTGGATTTAAGAAAGATTCGCTTGGATTTATCCATGGTTTGTTTATTCCTTATCCTAAAGATCCTATTTCTTAATTCTCCATCACGGTTGATCCGATCGAAATAGGATTTGGTTTGTTTATATTTAAATCAATAGATATTAGATATATCTAATATGTCATTTTTCATCTTCCTTGGAACGGAAGACTGACACACGAGCGACCGGTTAGATCTATTTCTTTATCTCCCCGTGAATCGTATGTTTGTAACAACAGGGACAGAATTTTCTCAATTCCAATCGACTAGGCGTATTATGTCGATTCTTTTGAGTAATATATCTGGAAATGCCCATTGATTCCTTATTAACACGATTTCGAACACAACTGGTACATTCCAAAATCACCGTTACTCGGACATCTTTACCCTTGGCCATGAGCCTCCTTTGGTTTTTGATTCATTCAATTCTTTAATTTTCCGATCCGAAACGAGGAAGAAGAAAGGAACGAAAAAAAAAAGAAACAGGTAACTCGAAATCTAATTATGAAAGAAAGATTTCGTTGCAATAAATCAATATAAATGAATATAGTAANAATAAGTAATATAATGATTTCTAACTATATTACTAGATTTTTAATTTTAAATTGCCGTACAGCATTTAATTTTCATTTAAGTATCTTGTATGATATTATTGCCCCAACCATCACATTTCACTCTATTTTTTATTAATTTCATTTAAACCTGGCCCGAGTTACTAGTTTCACCGAGGAGGAATCCCTTTATTTGTTTTTCTAACGTATATTCTAAAAAAAAAAGGGAAGGGATTAGTTACAGATATTTGATTGTATCTCTAATCCTCTTCCCCCCCTCCCATATCAATAACTAGAATGAAAAAAAGGGGAATATCAACGCATCCGGAAAAAAACGATTGATCTCTATCAATAAACCTGCTAAAGACCCGAACCATAGAGTACTTACTACCGGTGCCACGGAGAGATATGTTTTTAGATCTCGCATTTTAAATTCTCCTCTTTCTTTATTATTTCTAATATATAATGGTAATACATATATACCCAGATGTGTATATGTACTTAATGACCGACCGCTTGTATTTGTACGCGGAATCCCTAATTCAAGTTGAAATGTACAACTTGAAATGTGCAAAATAGATATTACTTTTCTTAATCTTAAAAGAAACAAATACGCCCCTTTATGCCAGAAATTCTCGAAAAATATTCATTTTTTTACGGGGTCTCATATTTATTTCATACTTTATTTCATACTTTANTATAATAGAAATATAATAGAAGTCTTTTACTATTTTTAATATAATTATATTATTATATGAGACCAAAAAGGAGAAATGACAAGATATTTGTGTATATCAATGGAGGAAATAAAGATATGGAAAACAAAGCAGGGATTCTCTACAATGACATTGTAGACCAATTGAAAGGGATGTAGCGCAGCTTGGTAGCGCGTTTGTTTTGGGTACAAAATGTCACGGGTTCAAATCCTGTCATCCCTACCTATTACTTATCTTCTGAACAGTAACGGGGGATCAATTGAGATCGATTAAAAGAAAATTGGACATACACAAAA